TTAATTAAATAAAAAAAATAAAAAAATTAATAAAAATATTGATACATAAGATAAATACAAGAATAGATAAGACGAGATTCGTCCACCTCCCATATATTTAATCCCTTCCCCTATAAAAAAACTTGCAACACCAACACCATTTGTAATTCCATCAATTATACGTCTATCAAAAAACTGAGTTAGTTCGGTTAATCCTCTTATCCCCACGGTAAAAACTCTAGTATAAAAAATATCTATGTAACCACGATTATATGACCAATTGTATATCATATTTTTTATTCGGTCCACAAGAATTCTTTTAGGACCCCCTTTTACAAATGAATTGATTAAATCCAAATTCTGGAAAAATGAATAAGCAGATCCATATAAAATATATGCTATGAATAGTCCGAAAATTGCTATACTTACTGAAAAAATTGCATTTGTAAAAAATTCATCCAAATTTACAGAATAATTAGAACTTGAATGTAAAAGATTTGTTGATGGGGTTAACCATTTCGATAATATATCAAAATCTATTACTCCTTGATCAAAAGGAATTCCTATTGATCCAACCAACAAAGTAAATAGTACTAATACAAGAAGAGGAAATAACATAGTATTGTCCGATTCGTGAGGATACTTGGAAGTGTATTTATTTCCAAAGTAAGTACTAAAGTATCGTATCCTATTTCTTACATTATTATCAATTTTCGATCTATTTTTTGAAAAAAAAGAAACCTTTTTATTCATTGTTGATAAAAGTAAATTTGGATTGACTCCTCTTGGAGTTCCTTTTCCCCATAGAGATATGGAATAGAACGAACCATTTTTAGTGCTACTGTAATTTTGAAAATGAACACGTAAATACCCATCAAAGGTAAGTAAATATACCCGAAACATATAAAATGCGGTTAATCCTGCTGTGAAATAAGCTATTACTGCGAAAATTGGTGAATAGAACCAACTATCATTAAGAATGTCATCTTTGGACCAAAAACAAGCAAGAGGTGGAATACCACAAAGCGAAAGTGTACCCAATAAAAAAGTAGTTCTTGTAATTGGAACATATCTTGTTAAACCACCCATAAGAACCATATTCTGACTTTTATCTGGCGAATATCCAACAATAGGTTCCATTGAATGAATAATGGATCCGGATCCCAAAAACAATAAAGCTTTTGAATAGGCATGAGTGATCAAATGGAATAAAGCAGCTCGATAAGAACCTATACCTAGAGCTAACATAATATAACCCAATTGAGACATTGTAGAATAGGCTAAGCTTTTTTTAATGTCTCTTTGAGCAAGGGCCAAAGTAGCCCCTAATAATAGTGTTATTACACCTATTAAAGAAATGAAATTCATTATATAAGGTATGACTATGAAAAGAGGAAGAAGCCGAGCTACAAGAAAAATTCCTGCTGCTACCATAGTAGCAGCGTGTATAAGAGCCGAAATAGGAGTGGGTCCTTCCATAGCATCAGGTAACCATACGTGAAGGGGGAATTGTGCGGATTTAGCAACTGCACCGACGAATAATAAAGAAGCACACAAAGTAGCAAATAAAGAATTGGCCCCATTATTCTGGATTAAGTTATTAGTTATTTCGAGCAAATCCCGAAATTCTAAGCTACCTGTTATCCAATAAAAACCTAAGATTCCTAACAATAAACCAAAATCCCCTACACGATTAGTTACAAAAGCTTTTTGACAAGCACTTGCTGCAATTGGTCGTGTGAACCAAAACCCTATTAATAAATAAGAACACATTCCCACTAGTTCCCAAAAAATATAAATTTGTATCAAATTTGAACTAGTAACTAATCCCAGCATAGAAGTATTAAAAAAACTCATATAAGCAAAAAATCTTAAATATCCTTGATCGTGATACATATACTTGTCACTATAAATAAGAACCATGATTCCAACAGTAGTAATTAGTATTGACATAATAGAAGTAAGTGCATCGATCAAGTATCCAAAATCTAAGGAAAAATCATTATTGATGGTCCAAGACCATAGATATTGATAGATAAAACTTCCATTTATTTGTTGAATAGACAGATTGGCCGAAAACACCATAGCTATACTTAAGAGTAAAACACTAGGGAAAGTCCACATGCGACGAATATTTTTTGTTGCTGTCGGAATAAGTAGAAGTCCAAATCCTATTGACATAGTAACTGGAAGTGGAAGAAAAGGTATTATCCACGCATATTGATATGTATGTTCCATAAGAAAAGAAACTCTTTTTTCTTCTAATTGCAAATTGTTCTCGATTCACCAATTCTTATCTTTTTTATCCTTTTAGAAAGGAACAATAATAAAAGAAATCAACAAAAAAAAAGTCAAATATTGGGATTCTTAATTATTCTGATTTTTTCTCAGATATTTGAAATATTCCAAAATTGACAATAGGTTGGTCAAAAAATATGACCAAATAACTATGTACAAATAACTATGTAAAGGTAAAGGCGATTACCTAGTAGTTATTTTAACTAAGAAAAGATTAAAGGAATATGAGATTTTAAAATAATTTTCTTACTACTATTATTTATTAGATTTTGATATTTTTTTGGTGATTAATAAACATATTACATATACTATTATAGTATATGTAATATATTATATAGTATAGTAAATATAGTAAGGAAAAAGAGTTAGACCAAAAAAAGAGTACTTTTTTTATTCAAATATGGATCATAGTATCTATATTCGGTATCTATATTCGAAAAAAAAAATACCTAGGTTTTCTAGTTCATTTTGGGAGTGGAGTAATTACCTAACTTGTTGTGTAACTGATTGATTGGATTGAAATCCAATAAAGAAAACTTATGTTTATCGGAAATCTTATGATACTCCTTACTTCGTATATAACTGAAATAAAAGATTACTTAGGTTACCTAAGTAATGGAATGTCTTGTTTAACGGATTAAGTACTAGTTCTAATTTAGTTCTAATTGGAAGTTGAATTATGGACATAGCACTCTGGACTTAATCAATTTTCATTTTCCCTTATTTTCTTCTATTTTTTTTCCCTCATGTCATTTATATATGTGATGTGTGATGCGCGCGCATACATATATGTGATATATATATCACATATACATGTATATATAAATATATTTGTATTATATATATTTGTATGTTTATTATATATATTTATATGTTAAAGTAAAAAAACAATGTATATTTTAAAGAGTATATTAAAAAAATTATCCACATAAACGAAATAAGTATAGATAATAACTAAAAAGAACGATCTATTTTGAAGAATACATGTCTTTCACATACAACGATAAAAAGAGGAACCCCCTTTTTTTGAATGGCAGTTCCAAAAAAACGTACTTCTATGTCAAAAAAACGTATTCGTAGAAATATTTGGAAGAAAAAAGGATATTTAGCTGCAGTAAAAGCTTTTTCTTTAGCGAAATCGGTTTCCACCGGGCATTCAAAAAGTTTTTTTGTGCGACCAAACAAATAATAAAGTCTTAGAATAATCTCAATTGATATAGCCTAAACAACCTCAAATTTTGTAAGATGAATGTTAACTAATGTATTTTTCTGTATTGAATTTCTCAATATTAGTTAGAACTCACTGCTGTGATATATAGAATAAGAGTTTTTTGTATATTGGGTTCTTTGTATATTGGGTTCTAAGTATTATTTTTTTTTCCCTATCACAATTGTACTTTTCACAATAGAAAAGTACAATTGTGATAGAGATTGAAACTCTTTTGTTATATGCCTATAACAAAACTTAATTGGTTTTGTAAATGGTATTATAAATTATATGCGCAATAAAGAATATTAATACTTTAATTTAAATATACTAAGGTATCGAAATCATTAGGAAAATAACAAATTCTTTGTATTTAATGATAAAATTGTGATAGATATGAAATCCTAGTTATTTGATTTTGTTCATTGAAAAAAAAAACTCAATCTTTTTCATTTGAATCCATGAAATCGTATAAATAAAAAACAAATCAGAAAAAAATAGAGAAAAAAGACAATTCTTAGTTTTATACCTCAACTGAGAAAAAACTATTGAGTTCCAACTGTTTGGAGAGAACTTAGTTTCTAGTACGTGAAAGTTGATTGTTAAAAAACCCACGACGATACTACCTAAGTAGGTATTTTATTGAAAATTCAAATATTTAAACCACAAACCAGTCTTTATTCATCGATTCTAATTAATGAACTATATTGAATCCTTGAATCTCGACGATTCAACATGAATTGACTATTATTATTTCAAGTAAGCCGCCATGGTGAAATCGGTAGACACGCTGCTCTTAGGAAGCAGTGCTAAAGCATCTCGGTTCGAGTCCGAGTGGCGGCATCTTCTAAAAGAGATACAATAGATCCTAAAATGTATTCAATTCCCGATTTCCAATTCTGTAATGGGATCTCTTTTATGATATTTGCGACTTTAGAACATATATTAACTCATATCTCTTTTTCGATCATTTCAATTGTGATTACGATTCATTTGATGACCTTATTAGTCCACAAAATTGTAGGATTACGTGATTCGTCAGAAAAAGGGATGATAGCTACTTTTTTCTCTATAACAGGATTATTAGTTTCTCGTTGGATTTCTTCGGGACATTTTCCATTAAGTAATTTATACGAGTCATTAATCTTCCTTTCGTGTAGTTTCTTCATTATTCATATGATTCCCAAGATATGTAACCTTAAAAATGATTTAAGCACAATAATTGCACCAAGTACCATTTTTACTCAAGGCTTTGCCATGTCGGGTCTTTCAACTGAAATGCATCAATCTGCAATATTAGTACCTGCTCTACAATCTCAGTGGTTAATGATGCACGTAAGTATGATGTTATTGAGCTATGCAGCTCTTTTATGCGGATCATTATTATCAGTCGCTCTTCTAGTCATTACATTTCGAAAAAACATCGATATTTTTTGTAAAAGCAATAATTTCTTAATTAAGTCATTTTTCTTTGGTGAGATTGAATATTTGAATGAAAAAAGAAGTGTTTTTAAAAACACTTCTTTTCCTTCATTTCGAAATTATTACAAATATCAATTAACTGAGCGTTTGGATTATTGGAGTTATCGTGTCATTAGTCTAGGGTTTACCTTTTTAACCATAGGTATTCTTTGTGGAGCAGTATGGGCTAATGAGGCATGGGGATCCTATTGGAATTGGGACCCCAAGGAAACTTGGGCATTTATTACTTGGACCATATTCGCGATTTATTTACATACTAGAACAAATATAAATTGGAAAGGTACGAATTCGGCACTTATAGCTTCTATAGGATTTCTTATAATTTGGATATGCTATTTTGGGATCAATCTATTAGGAATAGGTCTACATAGTTATGGTTCATTCACATAAACATCTAATTGAATAAACTACATGAAGAATACATAAGATAAAAACATCATCCCATATATAACGAAAGTTTGTTTTTATGAGTTTTTGAGAACCGTTTGAATCAAGGAATCATTCAAATTTAAATGGTTCTCAAAAACTCGAGATGTATCTAATTACAATTCTTATTCATTTTATTTCTTTTTTCATTATACAGTACAGCAAACGATTTTCAAAATATTAAATTCAAAGAATTATAAGACTTTCCTTCCGTCTCATTAATGAAACACTATCTATGATAATAATTGGATAGGATAGCGTGTACCTTGTCAACTGATAACGAGAGAACGAAATCGGGATAAATACCAATACCTATTACGGGTAGAAAGATACAGATTGAAAGAAATAGTTCTCGTGGTCCAGAATCCCAAAAATTCGAGTTTGGAATATTAAATAGCTTGTATCCATAAAACATCTGACGTAACATAGATAATAAATAAATAGGAGTTAATATCATTCCAATTGCCATTACTAAAGTAATTAGCATTTTTGGCATTAAAAGATATTTTGTACTAGTAATTAGTCCAAAGAATACTACAAATTCCGCAACAAAACCACTCATTCCTGGCAATGCAAGAGAAGCCATCGAGAAGCTACTGAACATGGTAAATATTTTTGGCATTGGGATAGATATCCCTCCCATTTCTTCGAGATAAACAAGACGTGTTCTATCACAACTCGTTCCCGCCAAGAAAAAAAGTGCAGCACCAATAAATCCATGAGAGAGCATTTGTAAAATAGCTCCATTGAGTCCCATGTCGGTTATAGAACCAATTCCTATAATTGTGAAACCCATGTGAGATACAGAGGAATAGGCTATTCTCTTTTTTAAATTACGTTGACCAAGAGAAGTTGAAGCTGCATAGATTATTTGCATTGTTCCTATTATCACCAACCAGGGAGAAAATATAGAATGAGCGTGGGGTAATAATTCCATATTGATCCGAATCAATCCATATGCGCCCATTTTTAATAGGATTCCAGCTAAAAGCATACATGTACTGTAATGTGCTTCTCCATGGGTATCAGGTAACCATGTATGTAGGGGTATAATCGGCAATTTGACAGCATAAGCAATAAGGAAGCCAAAATAGAATATTATTTCCAATGCCACAGGATATGATTGATTAATTAATCTTTCAAAATCTAATGTTGGTTCATTGGAACCATATAAACCCATACCTAGAACTCCTATTAAGAAAAAAATAGAACCCCCTGCAGTGTACAAAATAAACTTTGTAGCCGAGTAGAGACGTTTCTTTCCCCCCCACATGGATAAAAGTAAGTAAACAGGAATTAATTCTAACTCCCACATGATGAAAAAAAGTAAAAGGTCTCGAGAAGAAAATAATCCTATTTGACCGCTGTACATTGCTAGCATCAGGAAATAGAACAACCGCGAATTTCGAGTAATTGGCCAAGCTGCTAAAGTTGCTAAAGTAGTGATAAATCCTGTCAGTAAAATGGGTCCTATGGAAAGTCCATCGATTCCTAGTCTCCAGTGGAAATCAAAAACATCTATCCATTTATAATCTTCCTTCAATTGCATTAATGGATCATCCAATTGGAAATGATAACAGAATGCATAAGTCGTTAGAAGGAGTTCTAAGAAGCATATACATATAGTATACCACCTAAATATCTTATTCCCTCTATGAGGGAAAAAGAAAATTGAAGAACCCGCGAATATCGGTAAAACAACAAGTATTGTTAACCAAGGAAAATAACTCGTGATAAAGACAAGATACGTTTTGACCAGAAAAGCCCGTCCTCAAAATAATATATTTTGTCGAGCACGGGCTTTTGTCGGTAAAGAGGAATCACAAATGATTCAAGTGGAGTTTTTTGTAACGTATCAATAAGATAGAGCCATGCTGCGAGTTGTTTCAGGCCCTAAATAAACACGGACACTCAAAAAATCTGTTGGGCAGGCGGATTCACATCTCTTACAACCTACACAGTCCTCGGTTCTTGGCGCGGAAGCTATTTGCTTGGCTTTACATCCGTCCCAAGGTATCATTTCCAATACATCTGTGGGGCAAGCTCGTACACATTGAGTACACCCTATACATGTATCATAAATTTTTACTGAATGTGACATTGGATCTATAAATTCCAGTTTTGAACATAAAAGATTTTCGATCTGGTCAAATCAAATTAGTAGTAAATGAATCATATATTATATATTGTAATATTGTAGACACCAGACGAAGCAGTGGTTTATTAAAAACAATCAATATATTTCTTAAATCAATCTGTTTATGAGAAAAGGTCAAGAGACTTTGATTTTCGTTTCAACAATTATGCTGATACGAGTTGCACATGCGAATTAAAATTAATTGGCCAACAAATTGGTCATCATTATTTCAATATAAATATAAAAATGCAATTCAATAAAATCGAATTGCATTCAAATTCAATAAAAAATAGTATTTCAATTCTATTAAATATTTTTATGTGTCTTTATTTAAATTATCTATGATAATTATCACTAATTATTCAACAAATTCGATTGATTAATACGAGTTGATTTTCTGTTACGATGGATCGACGAAACAATAGCAAGTCCAATAGCTGCTTCAGCAGCTGCAATGGCTATAACAAAGATTGAGAAAATGTCTCCTTTTAATTGGCGACTATCAAATATATCAGAAAATGTTACAAGATTGATATTAACCGAATTTAGTATAAGCTCAAGACACATAAGCGCTCTAACCATGTTTCGACTTGTGATCAATCCATAGATACCGATAGAAAATAAATAAACACTCAAAAAAAGGACATGCTCAAACATCATTGACTAACTCCTTATCAATCTCGATTCTTTTCAATATGAACAACAATTCAACCGATTCAATTGATTAGAATAGAACAATTACACAACAAAAGAAGATATTGACGGTAGATAGATTTAACTAAAAATTTCTATTTATTTATTTAGAATTTAGTTAGAATTCTAAGAATTGGGAATTATTATTAAGTTAAGTATTTTTATTGCTTATTGTCGAGCCATAGTAATTGCACCTATCAAGGAAACTAAAAGAATTATAGAAATGAGTTCAAACGGAAGATAAAAATCTGTTGATAAATGAATCCCAATTTGTTGAACGTTATTTATTAGGTCCTGTTCCATAATCTGGTTTGATCTTGCAGTCCAAATAATTCCGTACCATGACGTATCTGGGATAGTAGTAATTAGTGAAAAAAGAATAGTTGTACAAACCATCGAAGTGACCCCATCTCCAATGGTCCAAAAATAGGAATTATTGGAATATTCTGAACCATTTATGAACATTACAGCAAATATGATCAAGACATTTATGGCTCCCACATAAATAAGGAGCTGTGCGGCAGCTACAAAATAGGAGTTCGATGAAATATAGAATAAGGATATACAAACAAGAACCAATCCCAACGAAAAGGCAGAATAAATTGGATTGGTAAATAATACTACCCCCAGACCCCCTAATACAAGAATTGACCCCAGAAATACAACAAGAATATCATGTATTGGTCCAGGTAAATCCATTATGTATAAAATACAAAATAAAAAACTTTAACTATTTCATGACCTTACTTTAACTTTACTAAATAAATGGTCCAGGAAAGGAAAAGGGGTTACCCTATTTTTTTCTTGTATATAATATTGTATATGATACATTTATAATTGAATTGAATTTGAATATGGATTAATGTAGATATAGATAAAATTATCGGGCCAATCCTACTTTATTTATATTTATCCGAAAGAAAAAAAAAAGAAAAGAGTAGTTGGAATATGTAGTTGAAATTTGCTATTTCGAAATCATCATGAAAAATATATTCTCAGTTTAAATCAAACAGTGATTCTCAACAATCAATAGTTATTCGTTTTTATTTGTAGTTACTGACTACCCAAAATAAAAAGCTTGGATCCTTTATATCAAAACAAAATCTTAGTAATCGGTAATTGTTCTTGAATCAAAGGGTTTATCTTTGTCTATTTTTATTTGAGTCGAATTCATAACTGTTTGAATTGTGTAATCTCCAATTATTGAGATTGGTAATCGACCCAAAGCAATTTGATTATAATTCAATTCGTGACGATCATAAGTGGAAAGTTCATATTCTTCAGTCATTGATAAACAATTTGTTGGACAATACTCGACACAGTTACCACAAAATATACAAACCCCGAAATCTATACTATAATTAAGTAATTGTTTCTTTTTAATATCTCTTTCAAATCTCCAATCAACAACGGGTAGATCTATCGGGCATACACGAACACATACTTCACAAGCAATACATTTATCAAATTCAAAGTGGATTCGACCCCGGAAACGCTCTGATATGATCGATTTTTCATAAGGATATTGAATAGTTACAGGTAAACGATTTGTGTGGGATAAGGTAATTATGAAACTTTGACCAATGTACCTTGCAGCTCGTATTGTTTGTTGACCATAATTCATGAACCCAATTACCATAGGGAACATATTGTAGATATACATGAAAAAATTGACGTTTCTTTCTCTTGTTTGATAGAGATTATGAATCTAAAATAGTGTTATCATATTCTGTTATTTATAATGAAACAAGTTGGGAAGAAGTTGTTAATAACAGATTACCTAGAGAAATAGGTAAAAGAAATTTCCATCCAAGATTTAATAACTGGTCCATTCTCATCCTAGGTAAAGTCCATCTTGTTGTGATAGAAATGAAGAGAAACAAATAAGCTTTAGTTAATGTAATAAGGATACCCATTGTCATTCCAAAAATGCCAGCGATTTTATTTATTCTGAAAAGCTCAGGAATGGATATATACGGAATAGATAAATTCCACCCACCTAAGTAAAGAACTGTTACAAATAATGAAGAAACTAAAAAATTTAGGTAAGAAGCAAGATAAAATAAACCGTATTTGATACCCGAATACTCGGTTTGATAACCTGCTACTAATTCCTCCTCCGCTTCTGGTAAATCAAAGGGCAATCTCTCACATTCGGCTAGAGAAGAAATTAGAAAAACAATAAATCCTATAGGCTGGCGCCACAGATTCCACCCCCAAAAACCATATTTTGACTGTGCTTCAACTATATCAACTGTACTTGAACTGTTAGATAATCATAGTCGATAATAACATCACTGTTCCCATCGCTATTTCAAAACCGTACGTGAGACCTCAGCTTCATACGGCTCCTCGATGGCCACAAAAAAAATGTAAGGACGGGTTCGGTATTATCGCCATCTTTGGGTAGATAGAATAAAGATACATCGGAAAGTCCCAAATTAGACCAATGGAATTCTGTCTGCTAGAATAAGAAAAAAAGTGCTTCCGAATTGATCTCATCCTTTACAATAAGAATTTCTCTTTGTTCGGTAATAACTTATTATTTCAATAAAATACTCCTTATATCAATCAATACAAAATAAAAAGAATTAGTGATTAGTTCATGAATCGTGATAAGAATTCGATATGTATGAATATGGATAGAGAAAAGAATAAATAAGGATCCCCTTTTTTTATTATTCATTCAATTACTGCATTCCATTTCTTTTTTCCTGTTCTTCTGTCTCAGAGGAGGATACTTAAAAAAAAAATAAAGGATTAATTCGTTCTTGATAGTCATTTCTTTAACCAGTGAATAGGAGCATACTCTAGATCGGAATCGTAGGGAAGTACTACTTGATCATTTCTACCAATTTAAAGTCCTTATTATGATTCGTTTTATGAAGAAATACCTCTTTTTTGATACCTTACATTATCTCCATTACTAATCCTTTGTGTACCTTGGTGTTCCTAACCGTCCACTGACTTTTGATTGATCCCCGGTATAGTAATACATACGAGACAGTAGTAGAAACTCCATACAGTTGATCTTTTGTTTGCGCCCGCTTCAAGATATGATGACTAATCAAAAAATCTTACTTAATCTTGGGGTAAGCAGTTTACACTGCTTATGTTTACTTCAACTTTATTCTTGTACATAGGGAATGAGATTTTTTCTTCTTACTACAAATTTATAAGCTGTTTAGTTTCACTCATATAACTATCTGGTTTAACTCATCAACCCGAATGCTGAATAAAAAAAAAATGAAAACATCTATTCAATACATTGAACCTCTTTCTTTTTTCTTTTATTTATAGAAGAGAGGTTCAAAGTTCATATTCCAACGAATCACACGTAGAGATATTGATAACACACATAGAGTTAATGGTATTTCATAACTAATAGATTGAGCAGCAGCTCGTAGACCACCTAAAAAGGAATATTTATTATTCGATCCATATCCTGACATAAGAAGCCCAATAGGAGCAATACTGGAAATGGCGATCCATAAAAAAACACCTATACTGAGATCGGCTAAAACAAGACGATACCCAAAAGGAATTACTAAATAACTTAGTAGAATTGATATAACCGCTATAGACGGTCCCACACTAAACAAACGAATATCTCCTCGAGATGGGAGGAGGTCCTCTTTAAAAAGTAGTTTAGTCCCATCCGCTATAGCTTGAAGAATTCCCAACGGGCCAGCATATTCAGGCCCAATACGTTGTTGTATCGCTGCAGATATTTCTCTTTCTAACCACACAATTACTAGTACCCCTATTGTGATTCCCAATATAAGGGTCAAAATGGGTACAATCCATATTAGTCCATACACTTCTTTTAAAAATTCCGATGTAGAAAAAGAATTGATAGTTTGTACTTCTGTCGTATCAATTATCATTTCAACGATCAACTTCTCCCATAATGATATCTATACTACCCAATATCGTCATGATATCAGCCAATTTCATTCTTTTAACTAGCTGAGGAAGAATTTGCAAATTGATAAAACCGGGTGGACGAATTTTCCATCTCCAGGGGAAAACGCTATTATCTCCTATCAAATAAATTCCCAATTCTCCTTTTGGGGCTTCCACTCTCACATAAAGTTCTTGTTTCGACAATTCAAAATTGGGTGAAGGTTTTTTACTAATAAATCTATATTCAAAATCATTCCATTCGGAATTCTTTGCTCTAGCAAAGCGTCGTACTTCTAAATTTTCATAAGGTCCTCCAGGAATTCCTTCTAGAGCCTGTTGAATAATTTTTATGGATTCCTTCATTTCACCAATTCGTACTAAATAACGAGCTAATGAATCTCCTTCTTTTTGCCATTGGACTTCCCAATCGAATTCATTGTAACACTCATAATGATCAACTTTACGAAGATCCCATTGGATTCCAGAAGCTCGTAACATCGGTCCTGATAAACCCCAATTTACAGCTTCTTCTCCACCAATAATGCCCACTCCTTCAACTCGTTCCAAAAAAATGGGATTCCACGTAATAAGTTTTTGATATTCAACAACTCCTGTTAAAGAATAATCGCAGAAATCCAAACATTTATCTATCCATCCATAAGGTAGATCAGCAGCTACTCCTCCGATACGGAAATAATTATGCATCATTCGCATACCTGTGGCGGCTTCGAATAGATCATATATCAATTCTCTTTCTCTGAAAATATAGAAAAAGGGAGTCTGTGCACCGATATCTGCCATAAAAGGTCCAAGCCATAACAAATGAGAAGCTATACGGCTCAATTCCAGCATAATTACTCTGATATAGCTAGCTCTTTGAGGTACTTGAACATTTTCCAATTGTTCTGGTGCATTTACGGTTATTGCCTCTGTGAACATAGTAGCTAAATAATCCCATCGTGTTACATAAGGTAGATATTGTATAATTGTTCGATTTTCCGCTATTTTTTCCATTCCTCTGTGTAAATAGCCCAATATGGGCTCACAGTCAATAACATCTTCACTATCGAGAGTAACGATTAGTCGAAGAACACCATGCATTGATGGGTGGTGAGGCCCCATATTGACTATCATGAGATCTTTTCTTGTAACCGGTACTGTCATATCTTTTCTTCCTTAATTCATTATTCCATGAATTCCTCAAAACGAGGCTCATCAAAACGAAAAATCGAATACTACTAAAAAAAATTCAAACGATTAAATTAACGAGTTTTTGGCTCCCGAATATCCAACTGACCAATTAATTTCTTATAATGTACTCTATTTTTCTTTGACAAATAAGCCAGCAACCGTTGACGTTTTCCTAGAATTTTTCGTAGACCCCTTTGCGATAAAAAATCTTTTTTGTGCAATTCCAAATGTGAAGTAAGTCTCCGTATCTTATTGGTGAAACTGAATACTTGAAATTCAACAGAACCTTTGTTTTCTTTTTTTTCTTCTTGTGGAATAATGGAAATAAATGAATTTTTGACCATAAAAAATTTTTCTATCCTTTTTCTTTCTTTTTCATGGATTTTTCCGATCAGGAAAAATAAAAAAAAGAATTATGCCAGTTATTTTAATCTAGTACACACAAAAATTTTGATTTATTCATATACTACTTCTTTATTTTATCCAAATCAAATTGCAAATTTGATTTGGATAGAAAGGGATAATATGTTTCCGCATTAACGAAAGAAAAAAATTTCTTTCTATCTAAAAGGATTCCGCTAATTTATTTATTCCTATATCCAATTGAATGGATACACCATTCAATCTGTATCATTTACCAAAATATAACATAGCATATGCGTACATCTTTCGGCCGAAAATGTCACGGAATATAGATATATATGATATAGGAAATATACTATTAAATTAAATAATTCTAAATCGTGGATACATATGTATCCTTGACATACTGAAACGACTGCCATTATTGGTATCAAACCAATAGCGATTCATACAAGCTAAATCTTCTAATCGGTAATTGGGCCAAAGAACAAATTTACATTTAATGAATTTATTTGTATCTGTATTAAGATGCTTGTCCTCATCCAAAAATTTTCCAGAGTTTCTTATGTTGTTTTCATTGCAAAATAATGGATTTCTATTTCTATCCGTAACATTCCAATTATGGGAATTGAAACAAATTAACATTCTCAATTCTCTACGACGTCTAGGAGATAGAATATTTTCAGGAACAAGGAAATCATAATAATTTGTGTCCCCATTCACAAGCATATTCCCATATCGTACAATGGGTTTATCCAAATTCCTCTTATCAATATATCTTTTTTTTATGCATTTTCCATTAGTTTGGTGTTTATTGTTCTCGACCAATGAAATACTTATAGTTTGATATATAATCAATTTTCCATCCCTTTTTAGAGATAGACGAATTGGTTCGATAATTAATATTCCTTTTTTTATCAATTCTGTAAGAGCTAGATCTTTCTGAATTAGCATTACATCCAGATGCATCTCTCCTCTTTGAATCGAGGATATAGCAATTTCCTTTGGATTTATCAGTCTAAGTAAGAGACAATATACCTTGATATTATTGATCATTCTTTGGTTCAAGGAGTCATCCCATCTTAATTGAAAAAGGAAATATTTTTTCAGGAAGAAATCAAGTTCTGCTTCCTTGTTTTTCTTGGATTGTTTTTTCTTTTTACCTTTTTTAATGGTAATGTCTGATCTCGCGTAATTCTCTTCAATATCTTTTTTTTTGTTTTCTTTTCGTAGATCTGATACAAGATTTACTTGGTCCTGTTGTTCATTTTTTTGTTGGTTGAAATTTTCTAATTTAAGATATTTTTTTTGATCAGATATCATCTGAAGATTATTTTTTATATTTATATAGATGTTTTTATTTTGACTTTTATTTTTATAAAAATAAAAGTCAAAAAGAAGTAATTTGATTGGTATAATCCATGGTTTAATCTTATATGCATCAAAAAGTAAGACAAATTCTGGGAAGAACCAAGATTCTAGATTTGATATGGTACGATAAACTCTTTCTTGATTCATTCCCATCCAATTCAAAAAAATACTTTTTTGATTGGATGGGTTGATTTTTTGATGAATCGTAAGAGAAAAAATATCTTTTTTTTTCAATTTGTTGTTGATTTTTTTTTCAGTCTTAGTATTTTTATCAATTTTGGTACCGATATGTGTATTGGTCCAGGTCTCAATATAGATATTTTTTCTAAGACAAAAATGGAGAATTCTACAATCAAAATATTTTCTATCTAGATTTTTATGCGTATCAATAATATATCCTTCTTCTAGATAATCACTAATAGCTGTACTTACCAATACATAAAATGATTCGGATTTCGGTTTATTGAAATTATATGGAATTTTGAGAACTCCGTTTACTTGTAATCTTGACCCATAAATATATAAATCCTTCTTATCCCCATAGTTCATATATTTATGTGACAAAAGATCATATCTGTAGTGTTTTTTCCATTTTTCTTTTTGATTTGTCAATGAATCCGCTGCATAGTAATTTTGTTTCACGTAATGAATTAATTGGTCTTTTTCTTTTTTATATGAATCCGATTTAATTGAGTCTTTATTTTGAATCCTATAACGTTGATTGATTCTATTTCGCCATTTTTGCGGTACTAACCACGACCATTTGGTTTGAGATAAATTGTATTGATAATGCCCCTTTAACCAGTTTTTCCATTCAATCATTCCAGACTTATGAATTTTCTTATGTCTTGAATTGGAATCAAATATTCCTCGTGTCATACAATAATCCTTGATTTTATCCTTAATAAAAGGATAAGTCCCCTGATATTGAAGTAGAGATTTCAAGTGATACTTGTTAAGTAATTGGGTTTGTGATAATTTGTAAAATACATATGCTTGGGACAAGGAGGATAAGTCATAATACATTTTTGTACTATTACTAATATTAGTATTCGAAAACGAATTTTTTATAGTGGAAAAAAAGTTCATTGTATTTTGATCTCTTTCATCAATTCCTTCCTGATTTGTTTGATCGTTGTAAACGGATTTTTTGATTATTTTTTTTGTTGATTCAAAGAAAAGTTGAAAATTGATCCTGTGAATGGTAATCATACATAGCAAGATATCTATGTATATTTTTTCAATCAGAGATTTCAAAAAATAATGTGATTTACGTATTAATCGTATATTTATTCTTTGGAATATCTGCCAAATATGTTTCTGTGATTTCGATCTTTTATCATCACAAGTTAGAATTATTTTTTTCTTGTCTTTTGTGATTCGTTCTATTTGATTCCTGATTGTGATTGTTCTATCAGAAAGATCTTTCATCTTTTTTTCTATGAGTGAATAATTTGTCCAATTCATGGATTGGATTTGGATGGTTGATTTGTGAATAATCTTATTATTTATTTCGGAATCTTTTCCATTTTCAGCCGTTTCATATACTTTCGCCTTGCTCAATTCAAATAAGAATATTGGGTTTACTTTTTGAATTTCCTTCATTATTCGTTTTAGAACTAGAAGTATTTTAATGATCCATCTTGTTTTTTCTTTTGAAACTTTTAGAAGTAGAAAGAAATTCTTTTTCACTTTTCTAACTTTTTTTTGGAGTTCTTTATAAATGGGTTCAAAAAAGGAAGGTCGTTTTCGGGGACTCCCAAAAGGGAGTTCCGCTTCCATTCCCCAAACTGTTAAAAAACAAAAATTGTCTTTTTTTCCTTTTTTTTTTATTTGATCTCTAGGATGAGATCGTATTTTAGATCTTCGCCAAGGTTTCAAACAGAAAGGAAATAGAATCTTTATCTGAATACCGTCTGTTAACCAATCTTTGGGAAATTCAGTTTCTGATAATTGAACACCATTATAGGTGCATTTAACATGCATTTCTCTATTCCATTCCTTCAAATCCTCATACCATTCGGGTAATTGGAATAATAACATACGGCCAATATTTTTAGCAATTATCAATGAAGGCAATACAATGTATTTTCTAAGAAAAGATTGGGTTACTAACATCAAACCTCTTATTGCTTGAGCAAATATAATGCTATCCCAAGTTTCTGATATTGCTATACGTTCATTTTCCTCTTTTTTATATTCGTTTTTTTTCTCTTTTTCCCTTGTCTCTTCCTCCTCAAAATCAAAATGCGAAATTTTCAATTCTGGTTCTCTCCCCACCGAATTCCTAAAAATTAGATTCATCATTTCAGAGATATAAGAAGAAAAAAAAAATGTTTTGTCTATTCGATCCAAAAAAAGCGGGGAATGCACATTTGCTTGAAACATTTCCCAAATAACTGTTTTACGTCTTTGAGCACGCATGGATCCTTTGATTATATCCCGAC